AACAGTTCCTGTAGGTTGAGCACCCTTTTCAAGGAAATATAGAATAGCAGGAACATTTAAATAAGTTTGATTCTTTATCGGATCATAAAAACCCATTTTACGAAGATCTCTTCCCTCTCTTCGGGATCGAACATCAATTGCAACGATTTGATAGGCGGCTCATCGGGATAGATGTAGATGAACAACCCCCCCCTAGAAACGTATAAGAAGTTTTCTCTTCGTACGGCTCGAGAAAAATGATTTATGTCTATATAGAACATAAAATCATCAAATCAATTAGACTTTAATTTCCATTTTTTCGGGAAAAAAGAAAAATCATTCGTACTCATAACTCAAGTTGGATAACTCTCAAATAGCTCAAAGAAAATCCTCGGGCATTTCATTTATTGAGTGGTCTCGAACTCCTTTTTTGTCTCGTTTAGAATCTATTTTGATTGTTGATTTTTCATTCTGATCTAATTGTTGAGACAATTCCAAAGGGTATTTCCTTGTTCCAGGATCCTTTCTTTATCTTTACTTTGAATCATTGGGTTTAGACATTACTTCGGGAATCCTTAATCGTTTCAAAATGGTAGCAACATACCCTTTTTGTGATTTCTTTTTTTCTATGAAAGAATCATAGAATAGAGCGATTAATTCCTGTGCGCTACACTTTTGATCAAAAGAATTTTACTTTAACCAACTCCAACAAAACAAACTTTACGTTATGAATTGGAGTCTTTTGATTTCTATATTGAAGATATACTTTACGAAGTTGTTCCAACTTATTGATTGGCACTAACCCTAGATCCTTGCCCCTGATAAATTAATCAATAGTTTTTACTCGAGCTCCATGATGTACTATTTATATTACAACCCAACCAATAGGGGGTGAAACAGAAAAACAGAACAAAGGATGTCGAGTCAAGAGCACCTTTATTACTATATAAAATGGTGGATGAAAGAATCCACAGCCAATTATGTCCTTCAAGTCGCACGTTGCTTTCTACCACATCGTTTCAAACGAAGTTTTACCATAACATTCCTCGAATTTGGAATCAGTATGTAATTGATTCAATTATAGAATCATGAATAGTCATTGGTTCAGTCAATACATAGTAATTTATAATTCATATATAGATGTATTTTTCTTTTTCTGAAGAAGTATCAACAAGAATTGAACTAAAATCTCATATTTTTGAGTATATGAATCCACAACTTTTTTGAATAACACGGGAAAATGGACTCTTTTTGAATCTGAATCTTTGAGTGACTCACCCAACAGGATAGATTCACCAACCTCACACTTCGTCAAGTACCGAAAACTTATAAATAAGAAATCATTAAAAATATGGAATTGAAAAAAAATTCTTACGTCGCCATCATTATTTGAATAATATTTTACAGTAAGTATCGCATTTGATCATCATATTCGAAAAAAATCCCGTTTCTTTTTTTGTAGAGTAGATAAAAAACGGGTATGGTATGTAAGAAAGAGAAGATTTAGGTCCTTATTCTTTCAATTGATAAATCCTATTCAAAGGATAAGATAAGCATTTAGTCTACGTATTTTATTTATGATTCGACGATTTTTCCATAAAATAAAGTGACTAGAAACATGTATAAATCTCCACCCCCCCCCCTACTTCACTTGTTACAGAGATTGACCATTTTTCTCATCATATTATAGCCAAAGACGGAATGCTTAAAAAAAGAGCGGGTTCAAGTAAACTACATTTGTTACATATGTAATTTACTTGATCTGAGATTCGGATAGATACAGATAATAAAATTTATACCCTCCATTACTTATCTACTCCCCCAATTCTATAATAAATCAAAAAAGAATCCTCCTTTACGGGATGCTAGGCGAGGTAGTCTCGGCATAAAGACAAAGAGCTTCAGATTACTTATGTCGCAGTTCCTATTTTTTTTATTTCATCCTAACTTAATACCATTTGATTGAATTTTAATTCAATTAGTATCAAGAAACCCCTGAATTAATAATTGGGCTAATTTAGGAAATAGAAAAGGGAAATTTTGGAATATGGGGGGTTTTCTTTCGTATTTTGATTTAGAATACATCATTGAAAATTCAAATAGATCTATTATGGTTTTTCTATTTTCTAAGTAATTAACTTACTTGAATATGAAGTGAGGGAGGGGTATAATCATATGCGGAAAAGCCCGTCCGGATTCCATTTGTAAAAAGATATGATTCAGAATTACAAAATGAGAAAAAATAATACTCTATCCAATATTACACTCATAAACAGAAGATTATTCAAAAAAGCAATCTGCATTTCGATATAATTTCTAATTAGAATGCGTATACTCTGGGACGGAAGGATTCGAACCTCCGAATAGCGGGACCAAAACCCGTTGCCTTACCACTTGGCTACGCCCCATTTCAACTTCTATTCTGTATTAATAAACACTAATATTGGTCTTGGTTGTTCGTCAATTCTAGTCCAAATATCAATCGAATAGATTCGATTTTTAATAGGATTTTGAGATGTGTATAAATTATAGAATGAAATTGAATTTATTGATCATTACATATAATTTCATTAAGATAGTATATTGTATGAAAGTATGATTTGATTTCTTTTATTCTCTTTTGAGAATTGAAAGATTTTTGGTTGGGTGGGTTTAAAGAATAAAGAAGGATTTTTTTGTCTACTTTACTTTTTTCATTTTTCCCTTATATCAATAACTCAATCAAAATGCAATTATCTCCAAGAACAAAACCCTTGTTATGCTTAATATTCTTAGTTTGATCAGTATCTGTCTTAACTCCGCCCCTTATTCGAGTAGTTTTTTCTTCGCGAAATTACCCGAGGCCTACGCCTTTTTAAATCCAATTGTAGATGTTATGCCAGTCATACCCCTGTTCTTTTTTCTCTTAGCCTTTGTTTGGCAAGCTGCTGTAAGTTTTCGATGAGATCGTTACTATAATACTGTCCTAGAAAAATGCATGATTTTTCTCCCCCCAAAAAAGCTAACAATTAATAAAATCAGATAAGCCTTACGGTATGAATCCTCGAGTCAAATATTAAAATTCGTGGCTATCCACGAGAAATCTGGATCGGCTCGTTCTGACTCTTTTCTAGCGCAAGACCCTATATGGTTTCCCCCACAATTATATAAGAAAATTTTGGTAATGAAAGACTTTATATTACAAATACAAATGCATTTCTGAATTTTTTTTTTTATTTCTAGAAACCACTTCATTTTCACTATCTTGGTGTCAAAATAGAAGATGTGGTATAAAATAAAAACGGAGAATCTATTCTCTTTTTCCCAAAAAATGATCTTGGAGATTGTGTAATGCTTACTCTCAAACTCTTCGTTTACACAGTAGTGATATTCTTTGTTTCTCTCTTCATCTTCGGATTCCTATCGAACGATCCAGGACGTAATCCTGGACGTGAAGACTAAAAAAATAGAAAAAGGGTTTCCTTGTTTGATTTTGAAATTTTCTTAGGATTTTATCTATTCCACACCTTTAACTAGGAAAAAATCACAAGAGTTTGATAAATGCGAAAGATAAATAAAATATCAAATCAAGTCATCAACGGAAGCGGAAAGAGAGGGATTCGAACCCTCGGTACGAATAATTCGTACAACGGATTAGCAATCCGACGCTTTAGTCCACTCAGCCATCTCTCCCAATTGAAAAAGCTAGCTATATTACATTACACATAAAGTAAGGATTAAAAAAAGGTATTTCTTTAGATCTTCTCTCTTTATTATATAGATATATAAAACTTTTATCAGCAATATCAAATAAGGACTCGAAAGAAAAAGAAATATTTCCAATATAAAAAGAAAGAATACTTCTTTGATTTCGTCCGAAAGGGCCGTTTTTATTCTCACGGCCTGGCCGGGTCAGTACCTAGCCGGGCCTTTTTGTTTTGTTTCAATGAATCATAATCATAGATAAAATGATTTGAAACAAAAATTCTTGTTATTGAAGCAACAACACCCAAAAGTAAGGGCTGTTTTATTTCCATTCTGGAATCAAAGTATTATTTCTTATTTTATTATTTACTTGAATTTTAATACTAGATTCGAATAAAAACCGAACTTATGGCTATGGATTCTTTTTTATGTTATAACTTAAGTGATTTTGTTGAGCCGTATTTATTTGCCAAAACTCCTCCATCAACAGACAAGATCGAACTTGTTATTTAAATGAGCCCCTCTTAATCTCGTTAAGTTCCCTGACGAAACACCTAATTCTCATGATTATTTCTTGATTATGCTTTTTTGCTTTGTTCGACAAAAGGTCTATTTATATACAATAATCGCATTATAGCGGGTATAGTTTAGTGGTAAAAGTGTGATTCGTTCTATTCACCCCTTATTATAGTTAAGGGGTCCTTCGGTTTGATTCCTATTCCGATGAAAAACTTTATTTCTTAAAAGGATTAAATCCTTTACCTCTCAACGACAGATTCGAGGAAAAATATACATTCTCGTGATTTTTATCCAAGAGTCCATTATGAGTTGAAAAATCGGATTATGAAATTACGAAACATAATTTTTAAAAAATTGGATCAATACTTCCAGTTGAATGAGTATAAGTAAGGAATCTATGGATGAAGATAGAAAGGTGAATTTTTTTCTAATCGTAACTAAATCTTCCATTTTTGATTTATAAAAGAGAGATTGAAACAAAATAGCTATTAAATGATGGCTTTGGTTTACTAGAGACATCAACATATTCATATTCTATTTTATATTGTTTTAGCTCGGTAGAAAGAAAATGCTTTTCCTTAGGATTCTCTCAAATAGAACTAGAGAACGAAGTAACTAGAAAGATTGTTATAATCCTCTTCCCTTTCTAGAGGGATCATCGAGAAAGCAAGTTGTTTTGAATGCATTCAGACAGAAAAGCTGACATAGATGTTATGGGACAAATTTTTTCATTCACGTTTTGGAATTTATACATCTTCCATAAAGGAGCCGAATGAAATAAAAGTTTCATGTTCGGTTTTGAATTAGAGACGTTAAAA